ACTGTCTTTTTGGTTGGTACCGCGGTGGCCCTTTGGTTAGGTATTGGAGCAACATTACCTATTGATAAATCCCTAACTTTAGGTCTTTTTTAAATTGATTCAATTGTGAAATAAGACAACACGTGTATCTAGGGAAAATTCACTTTTGAAGCGACTATTCCCTAGATACATCTATGAAATTTAATGAAATTATGGGTCTATTCGGATTCAATATTCAATCAACCTTTTTCTTCTTTGATTTTTTTGTCAATCAATTGCGAAATGTTTTTCTAGAGTGTCCAATATTTGTTTTGCGTCTTCTATGCGAAAATGCTCAATTTTAATAAGGTCTTCGTGACTCTTATTCAAAAGGTCCAATAATGTATGTATATTGGACTTTTTGAGGCAATTATAGATCCTAGGTAGCAATTCTAATTGATCAATAAAAATGTATTTCAATGCTTTTTTGATTTTCTTTTTACTTAGTTCAGTCAATCTATTGTGAAAGGTAAAAAGGGGTAAAGAAACTTTGTGTTGATTGTCCTCTAAATGTAAGTTTTCTTCTTCCGCATGTAGAAAAGGAATAAATAAATCAATTAAATTCCGGGAGGCTTTATAAAGGGCTTCTTTCGGAGTTAAACTTCCATTTGTCCATATTTCGAGAAAAAGGATCTCTTGTTTTTCATTCCCATAAGAATGAATACTATGATTCACGTTTCGAACAGGCATGAATAGAGCATCTATAGGGTAACTTCCGTCTTGAAAGTTATTTGCCGCTTTTATACGATATCCGCGATTTCTCTCGAGTTGTAATCCAATACACAAATCAATTGGTTCTGTCAAGCCAGCTATATGCTGTGTATTGTCAACTATTTCGACATAAGGTGGCAAGATGATATCTTGAGCAGTTACACATCTAGGGCCCCTAACACAAATAGACGCCTCACAAGTTCCATATAGATTACTTCTCAATACAATTTCTTTCAAATTCATTAAAATTTCGTGTACTGATTCTTGAATACCTACTATGGTAGAGTATTCATGTGGTATTTTCTCAGATTTTGCACGTGTGATACATGTTCCTTCTATTTCTCCAAGCAAAGCTCTTCGCATCGCAAAGCCCATTGTGTCAGCTTGACCTTTCATCAGTGGAGATAGAATAAAGCGCCCATAATGAAGACATTTACTATCTGTTCTTGATTCAACACACTTCCACTGCAGTGTCCGAGTAGATACTCTTATTTTCTCTCGAATCATAGTAATATTCTAAAATATTGATCATATTTTTTAATCATGTATTTCTCTTGAAATTTCTTCAACTTTGATTTCTACAAACGTCTTTTTTTAGGAGGCCTACAGCCATTATGTGGCATAGGGGTTACGTCTAGCACGAAACTTACTAGTATACCACTTCTACGAATAGCCCGTAATGCTCCATCCCTTCCGCTACCGGAACCTTTTATCCTGACTTCTGCTTCTTGCATACCTTGTTTTACCAATGTACGAATAGCACTTCCCGCCACGGTTTGAGCCGCAAAGGGTGTCCCTCTTTTTGCACCCTTAAATCCACAAGTACCGGCAGAATCGCAAGAAACCACCTGACCTCCTACATCCGTAACAGTCACAATAGTATTGCGGAAACCTGCTTGAATATGAATAACGCCCTTTGGTATTTGACGTGCACTCTTACGCGAACTACTACGCCGATTTCTACGCCAACGAAATTTTGGTCTAGGTTTTGCCATATTTTATCATCTCATAAATATGAGTCAGAGATATATGGATATATCCATTTCATGTCAAAAAAATCCTTCTTTTTTTTACATCAATCAAATCTTTTCAAAAATTCCTTTTATTTTAGTAGGATAATTATCCTTGTCGTTGTTTATGTTTTAGGTTAGAACAACTTACTATAACTCGTCCTCGTCTGCGGATCAGACGACATTTTTCACACATTTTACGAACAGAGGCCCTTTTTTTCATATTTGTCATTCCTTACTTAAATTCCGAATCTATTTCTTGTTCTTGGAAGAAAATAAGTTTCTTTCAATTTGGAACCTCGAATTGTATTCTCATGGGAAGGAATTTTGAAGTTGAAAAACTACTTAGTCCTCATCTGAATCATAAGAATTATCGCGGGGGAATCTATAAATTATACGACCTTTGCTTGCATCATAAGGGCTTACTTCAATCTTAACCCTATCTCCCAGCAGGATCCGTGTAGAACTACGTCGTATCTTTCCTGAAATATAACCTAGAATCACTTTGTCATTATCTAAACGAACGTGGAACATAGCATTAGGGAATGATTGAATAATCAAACCCTCATGAATCATTTTTTTTTCTTCCATTCCACCTCCTAAAAGTATCAAAAAATAGAGTAAATAAATTAGATAATCTGCTCTTTCTCTCACAAATTATAAATTTTTTATCTAATTCGGAGATTACCATATATAACATAAAATTTCTCCACCAATTCTTTCTAGTCGAGCTTCCCGATCCGTCATTATACCTCGAGAGGTGGAAAGAATTACAATTCCCATTCCACCTAAAATTCTAGGAATCCGTTGATAGTTAGAATAGATTCGTAGACTAGGCCGACTTACTCTTTTTAAATTTAAACTATTTCTATAAGGTCCTTTCCTATTTCTTCTATGTCGCAGAGTTAAAACCAAAAAAGATTTGTTTCTTTCTTGATGTTTTCTCGAGTTTTCAATAAAGCCTTCTCGTAAAAGTATTTTAACAATGCTTTCGGTGATGTTAGTAGATGCTATTCGAACTCTTCCTTTTCTATTCATGTCAGCATTTCGTATAGAGGTTATTATATCAGCAATAGTGTCCCTACCCATGATAAACTAAAATCAGTGGTGTCTCCGAATTTTAATATAATCAACATGCTCTTTTTTTATTAATTTCTTTTTTTTTATGAATTTTCAATCAAAAAAAAATTAAAAACGAAAGGTATATACGTGATACACAATCTACTATTTCATTCAAATATCCTACTTATCATCTTATAATACCTCAGGGGCTAATGAAAGTATTTTAGTAAAGTTTTGTTTCAATTCCCGGGCAATCGCACCAAAAACTCTAGTTCCTTTTGGATTTCCTTTTTCATCAATGATAACTGCAGCATTGTCATCATATCGTATTATCAAACCGTTGTCGCGTTTGAGTTCTTTACAGGTACGTACAATTACAGCTCTGATCACTTCTGATCTTTCTAAGTGCTTACTTGGTTTTGCTTTTTTGACCACAGCAACAATAACGTCACCAATACGAGCATATCGACGATTGCTAACTCCTATGATTCGAATACACATCAATTTTCGAGCCCCGCTGTTGTCTGCTACATTCAAATAGGTTTGAGGTTGAATCATATCTTCTTTTTATCTGTTCTTTCAATAAATGCAAAAAACCAAAGGGCGAAAAAGAAAAAGAAATATTGTTTGTCCAAAATAAAAAGTAAAAAGAATCTCCGGTTGTTTTTATCCCCAAGATCCATTTCCTTTGGTTCTACATTCCTATCCTGAAATAATGAATTGAGTTCGTATAGGCATTTTAGATGCCGCTATCGAGATAGCCCGAAGGGCTATATTTTCTGCTACTCCGCTTATTTCATAAAGTATTCGACCTGGTTTGACAACAGCTACCCAATAATGGGAGGATCCTTTCCCCGAACCCATACGGGTTTCCGCAGATTTTATTGTGAGTGGTTTGTCTGGAAATATACGTACCCATATTTTTCCACCGCGACGTGCATTTCGCGTCATTGCTCGCCGCCCCGCTTCTATTTGTCTAGGCGTGATCCAAGCAGGTTCAAGTGCCTGAAGAGCATATCTTCCGAAACAAATACGATTCCCCCGATAAGATAATCCCTTCATTCTTCCTCTATGTTGTTTACAGAATCTGGTTCTTTTGGGGTTATAGTTGATGGTTTTTTCTTAATTCCATCTCTATTACAGAACCGGACATGAGAGTTTCTTCTCATCCAGCTCCTCGCGAATGAAAAAATTTCAACTAGAATTTAATTTAATATGAATATTTAGAAATTGAATTCTAATTAGAATAGAATTCTAAATTAATTTATAGATTAATATATTTGAAATTTTTAAATGAATAAATAAAGAATAGAATAATAATCTTTCATTAAGATATACATGTCATAATACACAAAATCAATGGATTCCTTGATATTCATCAGATTCTTTGATATTCATCTAATTTATTAGATATTTTTGTATTTGGATTTATAAGTTAATTTGAAATTAATTTTTTATATAGTTTGTATTTATTTTTTTGTATAGATATATTTTATTAGGTTGCTCTTATTTTATTTTAGCAATGCAATCTAATAAAAAAGGAATTTTCGCGGGCGAATATTTACTCTTTCAATATCTATTTCAGTTTTATATGATTAGTTTATCACTTTTCAGAATAGATGAATTGGTCTCTGGTTCGTTCCGCCATCCTTCCCAATGAATCATTAGGATTCATTTTCAATTGAATCTTCTGTATTCACGGATTCCATCGTTCCCATCGCTTCTTGATTAATGGTTAGGTCTCCATTCTACAATGGAGCTCTTAATGAACTTTGTTCTTGAGCCAACCTTCTTAGTCTTTATTGGCTTGAGGCTCTTACTTCTTTCTTTTTTCTATGAATAGATTCATATCAGATAATTATGTGTGAATCTGTATTCATGCTTTATTACATTGTCTTTTATGATATGACCTTACATAGTGGAATCTTATATCATTTCTATTCATTTTTTTCTTTCTTTCGCCTTTCCTTTTATCCGCATCCCCTTCCTTATAATGTATATTTTTCTTTTTTTTTGACAACTCTTTCGATTTCTTGTTTATGCAAAAAAAAAAATTCAGTTGCTGCAATGATAGGACCAAAATATCATATCTTGACTGCTTCTTTGGATCCAGATAATGTGATGCGATGAGTTGGTTATTAGTTCTATAGTCATTAGTTCATACTTCATACTATGGGCTCTTACCTTTTTTTTCGTCTT